AAAAAAAAAAAAAAAAAAAAAACACACACACACAAAAAAAGAGAGAGAGAGAAACGATAAATAAAAAAGTCTCGTTGTAAATAGTATACATTAATTCATTATGGAGGATGAAGATGAAATTGATATTTCAAAATAGGGATTTAGATTTAACAAAAACTATAAGAATACGAGCTGTAGCTAAACATGTACGTATGTCTTCTAATAAAGCACGTAGAGTAGCCCATTTACTTCGTAATTCTACCTATGTACAGGCACTTGTGATACTGTCTTTCATGGATTATAGAGCATGTGAGCCTATATTCAAAGTACTTGTTTCTGCAGCCGAAAATGCATATTCATTTATGGGTATACATAAGTGCTATTTAGCTGTCCTTGCGGCTGAAGTGAATGAAGGTCCTACTTTGAAAAGATTTCGACCTAGAGCTCGGGGTCGTGGTTATCAAATACAGAAATCCACTTGTCATATAAGTATTACATTAATTTACGATACATTATTGGGGTAATTCAACTCACGATTACATAACAGTACGATGAAACATTAAATAGAAACAAAATATCCAAATAGATGATCCATTTATGCCGCAAATATACTACTACTTAAAGTACTAAAAAAATATGTATGGGAAACAAAATAAATCCACTTGGTTTTAGACTTGGTTTTACTCAAAACCATTATTCCCTTTGGTTTGAAGAAAGGGATTATTCCGAAGATCTACGAGAAGATGAGAGAATATATAATTGCATTGAAAATTATGTAAAACATATCAAAAGTTCTATCAATTCTAGTTATGGAGGAATTACACGTATAGAGATTCTGAAACAGACCGAATTGATTTCGGTAAATATATATATTGCATTTGTCGATTTGTTTATCGAAAAAAAAGCGCCAAGAAAAAAAGAAAAAATGAAGGAATTAAGAAAGGAAGTACAAAAAATGCTTGTACAAAGTATGCTTAATTCTGTAAACAGAGAACTTGTCATTTCTATAGAAAAAGTGGATACACCTTATAGAGAACCCAAAGTTCTTGCGGAATATATTGCTCTACAACTAAAGGAGAGAGTTGAAATAAGAAAAATAATGAAAAAAGCTATTCAACTAGCTGAAAAGGCAGATGTAGAAGGTGTTAAAATAAAAATTAAAGGGCGTCTTAACGGAATTGAGAGAGCCCGGAAAGAATCGGCTATGAAAGGTAGAGTGCCCCTACAGACCCTTCGAGCTAAAATTGATTATTGTTATTATGCGGTTCAAACCGTCTATGGAGTATTAGGGATAAAAATTTGGATCTTTGTTTAAGATGAGCAATATCTTTCTATAATCTAACCAATCATAAATCTTAAATTCTATAAGATCAAATAAAAATTATTAAACATCTTGGAGCAGTGCTATGCTTAGTGTGCGACTCGTTGAGATCAAGCTTTTGTTTCTTTTCTAAAATTAATGATAGGGAACTCGAAATAAAAACAAATTGGTCTCTAGTATATTTGACTAAGATCCAATAAGCTAGTTATTTAAATATAGATAGTTCTATCAAAGAAACGAAAGACCTTTTTTTCCACGACACGAAGAGACAAACCTATATCTCTCGTAAAGAGAAAAAGAGTCTTTGGTAATGCAAGAAAAGAAAAAGGGAAGGAGAAAAAAAGAAAATGAAATCTTCTTCCTTACAGTATTGTATGGTTCATAAATCACCCTCAAAGAGCAGTGTGATAAAGCATAAGAATTATCCTGATTATTTCTATTCAGTTTATTAAAAAGAGCTTCGGATCAATGGAAACTAAGAAAATTGATTCTTATAATAGACTATAAATAAGAACTCCATTGCAGAGGGTATACCTAAGCAGCCATTTAAAAGCTATGGGAACGATGGAACCTGTGACTGCATAAGATCATATAGAAATCTTAATCATTCATTGGATAGGATGGCGAAATAAACCAATAAAGAATAAATTTCATTGGAGTCCAAAAGGAAACCCCAAATAACTTAGAGTTAATATTCGCCTGTAAGATACTTATTGGACATATAGAGGTATTTGTATTCTCATATTAATATGAATAACTAATATGTGTAATGAATCAATACTGATTGATTTCTAGGACCTCACTATTTATGATCCCATAGATTCTTCACAAGGAGCCGGATGAGAAGAAACTCTCATATCCGGTTCTGAAATAGAGATGGAATTAAAATAGTATTATATTATACAACCATCGACTAGAACCCAAAAAGAACGAAATTTCGTCACCAACATAGGGGAAGAATCAAGGGAATATCTTCTCGGGGTAATCGCATTTGTTTTGGTAGATTTGCTCTTCAGGCATTGGAACCTGTTTGGATCACATCTGGGCAGATAGAAGCAGGACGACGAGCAATTACTCGTTATGCCCGTCGCGGCGTAAAAATATGGATACGTATATTTCCTGACAAACCTATTAGAACGAGACCTGCAGAAATACGTATGGGTTCGGGGAAAGCCAAGGGATCTCCGGAATATTGGGTATCCGTCGTCAAACCAGGTCGAATACTTTATGAAATAAGTGGAGTATCAGAGACTATAGCGAGAGCAGCTTTTCAAATCGTTGCATATAAAATGCCTATACATACTAAATTTATTACTAGTTCGCGTAAATAATGCCGAACCAAAGAGATATTTCTGGCAGAAAAAGATCATTTATTTGATAATAAATACCTTTTTTTCTGCCGAGGTAACAATTGGAGGAAAAATGATTCAGTCCCAAACTTACTTGAATGTAGCAGACAACAGTGGAGCCCGAAAATTAATGTGCATTCGAGTGCTAGGAGCAGGTAATCGTAACACCGCTAATATTGGCGATATTATCATCGCTGTAATTAAAGAAGCAGCACCTAATATGCCTCTGCAAGAATCAGAAATAGTTAGAGCCGTAGTTATACGTACGTGTAAAGAACTTAAACGTAGCGATGGAATGATAATACGATCTGATGACAATGCAGCAGTTGTCATTGATCAGAAAGGAAATCCAAGAGGAACTCGAGTTTTTGGTTCAGTTACTGAAGAATTGAGAGAATTGAATTTCACCAAAATAATCTCATTGGCTCCTGAAGTACTATAAATACTGATAAATTATGTAAAAGTAATGTCAGGCATATTCCTAAAAAAAGATAAACATGCCTTTATATTTAGTAAATTATTAAGAATTAGTTCGTCATGGGTAACGATACTATTGCTAATCTAATGACTTATATTAGAAATGCTGACATGGTAAAAAAAAAAACAGTTCGAGTGGCGGCTACTATTATTACCGAGAACATCACAAGGATTCTTCTACGAGAAGGCTTTATAGAGGATGTTAGGAAACATAGAGAAGGTCAAAAATATTTTTTTGTTTTAACTTCAAAATCTAGGGGAAGGACGCAAAAGAGATATATAACCGCTTCAAAGCGTATTAGCAAACCTGGTCTGAGAATCTATTCTAATTATCGAGAAATACCTAAAGTTTTAGGTGGAATGGGGATTGCAATCCTCTCTACTTCGCAAGGAATAATGACTGATCGAGAAGCTCGACAAAAAAAAATAGGAGGAGAATTATTATGTATTTTTTGGTAACTCCAAAACAAAAAGTAAATGCCTAGATTGCATTTTTGCCTACAATATTGCAATGCTATAAAAAAGAAGTAATTTACTATTATCAAAAGAAAAATTATTGATCATAATTGAATTGAATGTTCACTGTCAGAAATTTAGCTGACAAAAAAAATAATTCAATTATACTCAATGAATATTATTAAGTTAGTAATAGCTGATAAAAAAAAGATATTAACGAAAAAAAAAAAAATGAAACGTCTTTTATTTTATTTAATTAAATGATTCTTCTCTTTTAGAAATCTAATGTCATAGTTAGGTAATAAACAAACTTAATAATATAGTGAAAAGCTAGTAAAAATGAGTACCAAAAAGAATTTTGTCACTATTGATGGCGTAGTTACCATAGCATATCCTAATGCTATGTTTTTAGTCCATCTAGATAATGATGTAGATGTTTTAACGGTTATATCGGGTAAAATGAGATGTCGAACAATACGAGTAATACCGGGAGATAGAGTAAGAGTTGAATTACCTGTTTATGATTTAAGCAAGGGACGTATAATATATAGATATCCCGTCAAACGAAAGGATGATGCTACCGATGAGGCCCATTAACAAAAGATTTTAGTATTCAAAAAAGGACCACAAATATGAAAATACGTGCTTCTGTTCGCAAACTTTGCGAAAAGTGCCGCCTAATTCGTAGACGGAAACGCCTTGTTGTAATTTGTTACAATCCAAGGCATAAACAAAAACAGGGATAATTCCCATTATAAGAAATTATAAAAAAAAAAAAAAAGAAATAAATTTCGGCGTCATATTCATATTATTAGATTATAATCTATTTTAGAATATTTTTTTTTTTTACTTCAAAATATCAAAATTGATCAGAAATTATAACAAGAAAAGATTTGTGTCAAAAAATACGAAAAAATTTGTGTCAAAAAATACAAGAAAATATGTGCCACGTAGAGTTACAAGAAGATTTTTGCCACGTAAAACTAAACATCGAATACTGAAAGGAGTTATTTGTGTTCGAACAAGTTTTCGCAATACCATTGTTACTGTTACAGATACACAAGGGCAAGCGGTTTCTTGGTCTTCTGCCGGTTCTTGCGGATTCAAAGGTACAAAAAGACGTTCACCATTTGCTGCTCAGATTGCAACAGAAAATGTTGTTCATACCTTAGTAAATCAAGGTCTTCTGAAAGAAGCAGAAGTTATGCTACGTGGCAATGGTCCGGGGAAAGAACCAGCACTGCGAGCTATTTATCAAAGTCGTATAAAAATAAAGAATATTTATGAGGTAACTTCTGTGCCACATAACGGATGTAGACCTCCCAAAAGGAGACGTGTGTAAAAATTGAATAAATTGAAAGAGAAAGAAATGATTAAATCATTTATTAAAAATAATATTATGAATCAGAATGAAATATCAGTCTCAATAAAGATACCAGAATTGAAGTGCGTCGAATCCAGAACAGAGAGTAAGCGTTTTAATTATAGTCGTTTCACTTTATCTCCGCTTCGCAAAGGTCAAGCTAATACAATAGGCAGTGCAATAAGAAGAGTTCTACTCGGAGAAGTAGAAGGAACATGTATCACACGTGCTAAATTTCACAATATATCAAACGAATATTCCGCGATAATAGGTATTGAGGAATCAATACATGAAATTTTGATGAATCTAAAAGAAATTGTACTTCGAAGTGATGCGTACGGAATTCGAGAAGGATCTATCCATGTTGTCGGACCAAAAAAAGTAACCGCTGAAGATATCATACTACCACCTTCTGTGAGAATAATTGATACTACACAACATATAGCTAACATAAACAAATCAATTACCTTAGATATATCATTACAAATTGAAAAAGGCCGCGGATATATTATTAAAAATCCAAATAATTCCAATTATAAGGATGAATTTTTTCCTATAGATGCTGTCTTTGTCCCTGTTCAAAATGTAAATTACAGTATTCACTCCTATTGGAGCGAAAATGAGACACAAGAAATTCTATTTCTTGAAATATGGACGAATGGAGGATTAGCTCCTAAAGAAGCACTTGATGAAGCTTCTCGTAATTTAATTGACTTTTTCCTTCCCTTTCTAAATGCAAAGGAAGAGAACAGCGATGGAACAAACAGTCTAAACGACAATATTACTCCTTACTTACCTATTTCGCATACATCGACTGATACGAAGAGAATAGTTTTCAATCAAATGTATATTGACCAATTAAACTTCTCTACTAGGATATATAATTGTCTCAAAAAGGCAAATATAAATACAGTATCAGACCTTTTGAATTACAGTGGAGAAGATTTAATGAAAATAAAACATCTTGGGAAACAATCTGTCAAAGAAATATTGGAATTGATACGAAATATTGGAATTGATTCACCGGGGAATCCGGTTTAGACTTCTAATATTTCTATTTTTTCTCCCCATTCATGACCCCTTTTTCTAAGTTCTTCTAGAAAGTAAATATGTAAAATGATTTTTGACCATTTTGTAATTACAATAATAGTAGTAATAATATTAGAAATGAAAGCATTTTAAAAAACATATATCTAGGGAGAGACCATTTATCTTAAAGCAACTACTCCCTAGATATATAAACAAAAGATTTCCCTCCTCCCCTATATTAAGATATTCTAATTTGTATCAAATTGGAAAAGACCTAGAGTTAAAGATTCATCGATAGGTAACGTTGCTCCAATACCTAACCAAAGAGCTACTGCGGTACCGATTAAGAATACTGTTGTAGCTACTGGACGACGAAATGGATTTTGGAATTGATTCACATTCTCCAAGAAAGGAATTGTCAATAGTCCTGCAGGTACTGAAGCCATTAAAAGGACACCTAATAATTTATTAGGTACTGTACGAAGTATTTGAAATACGGGGAAAAAATACCATTCGGGTAATATTTCCAAAGGAGTTGCAAATGGATTTGCCGGTTCACCAATCATTGATGGTTCTAGAACTGCTAAACCTACGGTACATGCAATAGTACCAAAAATAACTACTGGAAAAATATATAAGAGATCATTGGGCCAAGCGGGCTCGCCATAATAATTATGTCCCATGCCTTTAGCTAATTTAGCCCTTAATACAGGATCATTCAAGTCAGGTTTCTTTGTTATTGGGATAAGTAGATTTTTATGAATGAATCTATCCCCCGAAAGAACCGGACATGCCAATTTTGATCATCCGGCTCGAGCAATAGTTTAAATAAAAATGATGAACGACGTATCGTTAGAATCAGTATAACTAAGAAGATCTATGGAAAATTCATAATTTTCTTTTTTCGTATGCTCAGTATCCAAGTAAGCTCACAAATTTGATCATGATCAATATGCCTTTTGGATCATCTTATTCCTTGTAATCTGTGTTTATCTAGACCCTCACAATGTATTTTGCATACAAGGTATTGACTTGTTACTGATCTGGCCTTTTTCCTTCTTTAGATCCCTTCCTTTACTCCGATAATTTACCGTATTGAAACGCAAGGGAAATGCATGCATTTTCATACTATGAAAAGGAAAGGATAAATTTAGGTAATAAATTTTAGTTCTGAAATGTTATTACTATTACCTGGATCTCACGGAGCCTAATTCGGATTCGATCATAGAAATAATTCTCTTATAACACAACAAAGTGTTTGCCTTTTGCCCAGGTTCTAAACCTCTTATTTTTGGAAAGAAAATTGGGACAGAGACACATTTCGATCTGAATCTTTATATGGCAGATCCTATAAATTGATCTGCACGGCCTAACTAATAGTTCAAGTCACACACTCCCATAATCCATTTTCTCCATTTGAGATCAGTATCTACTTCAATTCTTTGTATTAAATATACTTAATAATACTTAATAATTGAAAGGAGAAATCCGAGAAACATGTTTTTCGCGGCAATGATCTATTAGAAAAATAATAGGTTTTCAATACTGATTCAAAATGTATATTTCCTTTTTATAAAGGACCTGAAATACCTTGTTTGCGGATCATTAGAAAATGCATTAACATAAATACAGCAGTAAGAAGGGGTAATATGAAAGTGTGTAAACTATAAAAACGGGTTAAGGTCGATTGGCCCACACTAGCACTTCCGCGTAATAACTCTACCAAAGGAGTTCCTATTAACGGAATGGCCTCAGGCACACCGGTCACAATTTTGACTGCCCAATAACCAATTTGATCCCAGGGCAAAGAATAACCGGTTACACCGAAAGATACGGTTAATACGGCTAGAATTACACCCGTAACCCAAGTTAATTCGCGAGGTTTTTTGAATCCACCTGTTAAATAAACGCGAAATACATGTAAAATCATCATTAAAACCATCATACTTGCCGACCATCGATGGACCGATCGGATTAGCCAGCCGAAGTTCACTTCAGTCATTATGTATTGAATAGAGGCAAAAGCTTCTAGAACGGTGGGACGATAGTAAAAAGTCATAGCAAAACCGGTAGCTACTTGTACCAAAAAAGAAGTCAGTGTGATTCCCCCTAGACAATAAAATATATTCACATGAGGAGGAACATATTTACTAGTGATATCATCCGCAATCGCCTGAATCTCAAGACGCTCTTCGAACCAATCGTATACTTTATTGAGATAGGTAAACTCAAGTCCCCCCTCTGAAAACCGTATATGAAAATTTCTTTTCATACGGCTTAAACAAGAACACTCAAATAAAATACTTTTTTGAACAAAGTAGATGGTTTGTAAAAAAAAAAGAAAAAATATTTGATAGATATTTCATTTCTTTGTATGAAGGAAGAGGATTCATAATAATCCATGATTTCCTTCAATAACAAGGAAAAAAAAATTTCATAGTGATTAATGCTCAAATTTCAAGTTGGCTCATTCTTATGCGAAATAAATCGCTATAGGCCTTTTGAACGATCTTTTATCCTATTCGTGATATAATATAAATCACTTAGAGAACAACTAGTATAAACGATCCATAGGAATTATCTTGTCGAGATCTCAACTCAATAGATGAATAAATCTAAACCCCAGATTTTCATTTCACCCCGATGATTTTTCAAATTACTCAAAAGGTTTTATGGGTTATAACCTTTGCATTTCATTGTTACTTACTAAGCTAACTAATCAAAATGGAATACTATCTGATTCTTTGGTGAGCATCAGTATAAAGAAGAAGATAGATCTTTCAAATTATCGAGAAGCTTGGTCACGAGGTTTTAAAAACAGACATAAACCATAGTTCAGATTTTATTGAATTATATACCTCGTGCTCCGGATATTCATGATTAGAGCAATATCTAACGAGGTAGGAGAACCGTCTTTATTTTATAAAGACAACAGACCCGTTTTCTGTACTAGAATAGAGATCAATTTATAACAAGTCGCACACCCATAATTCCAAAAATCCTTAAATTAAAAGAAATTACACGATCAAACTACCAGAACGTCATAACCTAAAAATAGAAGCTATTTAACATTCTTCTTTTCTTTAGTTCTTTTTTTTTTAACTCGGGATCCGGGTAGATTTTCTAGTTTTTCTAGACCCAACTAACTGGAATTCCGTCTAATAAAATGGAAGAATTATAAATTTCCAAGATAATACATAAGAATATTGCGAATAGAGCCATTGCAATGCCCATAAAAGGAGTAGTTCCCCATCCGGGAGCAACTTTACCAGATTCTGTATTAAGTGGTTTTAAATAATTTCCTACAGTAGTTTGTAATGGTCCGGTTCTGGAAGTATCATCAATGGTCTGTGTAGCCATAAAAAAAGAGTATTGGTTGAGATTTGATTAACTTTGTATACTATTATGTACATATACATACATAGGATTACCTACCAATGGAAACTGCAACCTTAGTCGCTATCTCCATATCTTGTTTACTTGTTAGCTTTACCGGTTATGCCCTATACACCGCCTTTGGACAACCTTCTGAACAACTTCGAGATCCTTTTGAAGAGCACGAGGACTAGTTGAAAAAGAAAAAAAAGACCTTCCCGATCGGGAAGATCTTTTTTTTCTTTTTATAAGTAAAAGTAAGAAAAAGGATTAGAAAAATAGGAAATTATTTTCCCCCTTTATCGGGAACTTTGGGGGGTTCCCGGAAGAAAATAGCGAAAAAAATGATCCCTAAGGTCGATACCAAAAGGAATGTATAAACCAATGCTTCCATAAATTCGATCGTAGTTTATAATTAATAGAGATAGCTTTCGTACTAATTACAACATTTTGAAAAAGGTGAAATCAAAAGCAAAAGATTTTCCTGAGATGCAAATTCTCAATATTGCATTAACAAGCAGAGCAATAGCATATTATACCACTTGTCTTTTAGTAGTTGGATCTCCCAATTTTTGGAATGCCCCAAATTCTACTTGAGCATCCAAATCCGGATCAATACCGGCAAAAACATCTCTGAATAGAGTTCTAGAACCATGCCAAATATGTCCAAAAAAGAAAAGAAGGGCAAATGTAGCATGCCCAAAAGTAAACCAACCCCTTGGACTACTCCGAAAAACACCATCCGATTTCAAAGTAGCACGATCTAATTCAAAAATTTCACCTAATTGTGCACGCCTAGCATATTTTTTGACTATAGCAGGATCACCAAAACTAACTCCATCAAGTTCACCACCATAGAATTCAACAGTTACACCTACTTGTTCAACACTATATTTGGATTCTGCTCTCCTAAAAGGGACATCGGCTTTAACAATTCCTTCTTCATCTACTAGAACGACTGGAAATGTTTCGAAAAAGGTAGGCATACGACGTACAAAAAGCTCATGTCCCTTTTTATCTTTGAAAATAGGGTGTCCTAACCAACCAACAGCAATTCCATCTCCATTGTCCATTGCACCCGCCCTGAATAACCCCCCTTTAGCTGGATTATTCCCAATGTAATCATAAAAAGCAAGTTTTTCAGGAATTTTTGACCAAGCTTCCGATAGACTTAGATTTTCAGCCAGACCGGCACGAACCCGTCGATCTATTTCTTGTTGGAAGTATCCCTGATCCCACTGGTAACGAGTAGGACCAAATAATTCGATCGGAGTGGTTGCGGAACCATACCACATTGTTCCGGCCACAATGAAAGCTGCAAAAAACACAGCAGCAATACTACTGGAGAGGACAGTTTCAATATTCCCCATACGTAATCCTTTGTATAAACGTTGGGGAGGACGAACACTGAGATGGAATAGACCTGCTAATATACCCAATATACCTGCTGCAATATGATGAGAAGCTATTCCTCCCGGAACAAAAGGATCAAAACCTTCAGCTCCCCATGCCGGATTTACAGGTTGTATTTTCCCAGTTAGTCCATAAGGATCAGACACCCATATTCCAGGGCCATACAAACCCGTTACATGAAATGCTCCGAATCCGAAACAAGCTGCTCCTGAGAGGAATAAATGAATTCCAAAAATCTTAGGCAAATCTAAAGAAGGTTTTCCTGTACGGGAATCACAAAATACGTCTAGATCCCAATATACCCAATGCCAGATAGCTGCTAAAAAGCACAAGCCAGAAAACACAATATGTGCCCCGGCTACACCTTCATAACTCCAAATACCTGGATTAGATATAGTTTCTCCAGTTATACTCCATCCACCCCATGAATCCTTTATTCCTAAACGAGTCATAAAAGGTATAACGAACATACCTTGTCTCCACATTGGATCAAGAATAGGATCGGATGGATCGAAAACTGCTAATTCGTAAAGAGCCATAGAACCGGCCCATCCAGAAACTAGAGCTGTATGCATTATATGCACAGCGATTAACCGGCCAGGGTCATTCAACACGACGGTATGGACACGATACCAAGGCAAACCCATGAAAATACCCCTTTATAAGAAAAAATACATACTATGTAACTTTCTCGCATTAGAGACAGATTATGCTATGAAATTAGACCTTTGTCTCAAAGGTGAACATCTATCTATTTAATAAAAGAGTTTTAAAAGATAGAATTGAGAAGCGGATCTATTTTATCATTTATAGCTACCAATATACAATGTGGTAATTGGTCCCATTTGTTTTATATCTTACAAAGTAAAGTAATAAATTACTTTACAAAAGTAGGTATTTTACGAAGAAAGACACGTCCGCTTATTTGGTCCTATTACTCATTTGATCTTATAATCTATCTTTGTAATAGATAAAAAAAATACTTAATATACTTTTGATATGATAATCAACAGCTTCCCCTCTCTCTTAGTACCTTTGGTGGGCTTGTTTTTTCCAGCAGTTACAATGCTTTTTCTTTACTTTTATATTCAAAATGACGAAATTTTATGAATGAATATGATCCATCAATATAGATATGTGATATTTGAAACCTTTTTTCTTATTATAGATCTATTCATATATGATAAATAACAAAAATATATAATGTATATGGTATCATATGTATGAGACATATTAGATCCGTGTGTGAATTTCTTACTTCTACTTCAAGATATGCTTATATAATACATTTGAATAGAGACATTTATTCTTTTTGTGAAATGCTTATATGTATATGGCTAGTTTATGAATATAGCCAATTTATGAGAGTGACTTCTGGATGGGAGTCAAAATTTGTTCAATCCCTCAAATTAAATAGGACGTAATTTGTTATGAATCGTCGATCCAAATGGCTCTGGATAGAACCCATAAAAGGGTCTAGAAAAATAAGCAATTTTTTTTTTGCTTGTCTCCTGTTTTTGGGTTCACTAGGATTTTTTGTGGTCGGAATTTCAAGTTACCTTGGTAGGAACCTGATACCCTTATTGTCATCTCAGCAAATACTTTTTGTTCCACAAGGAATTGTGATGTGTTTTTATGGGATTGCAGGTCTGTTCATTAGCTCTTATTTGTGGTGCACTATTTTATGCAATGTGGGTAGTGGTTATAATAAGTTTGATGAAAAAGAAGGAGTTGTATGCCTTTTTCGCTGGGGATTTCCCGGAAGAAATCGTCGTATTTTCCTCCGATTTCTTATGAAGGATATTCAGGCGATCAAAATGGAAGTTCAAGAAGGTATATTTCCTCGTCGTGTTATTTATATGGAAATAAAGGGCCAACAAGACATCCCCTTAACTCGTACTGAAGAAAATTTGACCTTGCGCGAAATGGAACAAAAAGCTGCCGAATTAGCCCGTTTTTTGCGCGTATCCATTGAAGGATTTTGAAATGAGGGGGAAAGACCATATAGTCAGTTTATGTTCCACCAACACAAAATGTTACTTATGGAACCATAAGATTTTTTGGCAGTTAGCAAAAACTCAACTCCATATTATTCTTTATCTATTAGAAAGGGACAAAAGATTTTAATAAACACGGATATAACATCTCAAAAGAATACAATGAAGTAAATGACTATAGTTTTTACACCTTTTTTTACATATGCGCTCGAATAAATAAATTTCCTATATGTATCAAAGAAAACAAAATTGGTATTATTAGACTTAAACTTTCATTTCTTTTATTTGCCAATTGAAGCGATTCTTCGGGTCAAGAATTCAAAACTCAATTAGTCCAGATACAAACGATTTTAAAGGATTTATCCTTTCTTTTTTACTCTACTTCTCACTCGGAACAAACCATCCCTCATCCGACCGAAAGATCTCTCGAGGTCGAATAATTATGCAAAAATTCTATGGATCTCATACCTCGTTCTATAATTCGTACTTTGTTCAGATTTTGGGCAGAGCTAACGAGCCAATCGAGTTCGTTAACGATTCACGAATTGGAAGTTGCCAAATATAAAGCATTAGCTTCTCTACAATATCTTACATGTTTAATAGTATTGCCTTGGGGAATTTCAATTTCATTACAGAACGGTTTAGAACCTTGGGTTACAAATTGGTGGAATACTGGTCAATCAAAAAAAATTTTTGATTATTTAAAAGAAGAAGACACTATCAAAAAGTTTGAAAAAATAGAGGAACTCTTCCTGTTAGAAATAATGATGGAAGATTCTTCGGAAACGCATTCGCAAGATATTCGTGTAGAAATGCAGAAAAAAATGATCCAATTAGTGAAAATATATAATCAAGATTGTATCCAAATCATCTCACATCTAATAGCAAATCTAATAGGTTTGGTTTTTTTAAGTGTTTGTCTCATTCTGGGTAAGAAGAAACTTGGCATTCTAAATTCTTGGATCCAAGAAGTCTTCTACAGCCTAAGCGATACAATGAAAGCCTTTTCTATTCTTTTAGCAACCGATCTATGTATTGGGTTTCACTCGCCCCATGGTTGGGAATTGATAATCGATTGGATCTTCGAAAATTATGGATTTGTCCATAACGAACGAATAATATCTGGTCTTGTTTCAACTTTTCCAGTCATCTTAGACACAATTTTCAAATATTGGATTTTCCGTCGTTTGAATCGTACATCTCCTTCACTTGTAGTAATTTATCACTCGATGAATGAATAACAAATGGTTTCTCACCCGGGCAATACTTCTTATTTTTTAGCTTTAGGTTTAATATAGTAGCAGAATTGCAAGCAGGTAACTATCATAGTTACCTACTACCATTTATTTGAAATAAAAGAATTGTAACAAAAAATTGAACCATGCAAAATAGAAAAACTTATGATGACTGGATGAAAAAGTTGATAGCTCAATCAATTTCCGCCTTAATATTTATATATATAATGACTCGCACATCTATTGCAAATGCATATCCCATTTTTGCACAGCAAGGTTACGAAAATCCTCGAGAAGCAACTGGGCGTATTGTATGTGCCAATTGTCATTTGGCTAAAAAACCTGTGGAGATTGAAGTTCCACAGTCCGTGCTTCCTGATACCGTTTTTGAAGCAGTTGTAAAAATACCTTATGATAAGCAAATAAAACAAGTTCTTGCTAATGGCAAGAAAGGAACTTTAAATGTAGGAGCTGTTCTTATTTTACCCGAAGGTTTCGAATTAGCTCCTCCGGATCGTATTTCTCCTGAGATTAAGGAAAAAATAGGTGATCTTTATTTTCAGAACTATCGTCCCAATCAAAAAAATATTCTAATAATAGGTCCTATTCCTGGTCAAAAATATGGTGAAATTGTGTTTCCCATCCTTTCACCAAATCCCGCTACTAATAAAACAGCTCACTTCCTGAAATATCCCATATATGTAGGTGGTAATAGAGGAAGAGGACAAATTTATCCCGATGGGAGCAAAAGCAACAATACAGTGTACAACGCTTCAGCAACCGGTAAAATAAGTAAAATTGCGCGTAAAGAAAAAGGTGGATATCAAATAACTATTGATAATCCATCAGACGGTCGACAAGTGGTAGACTTTGTACCTCCGGGACCGGAACTTCTTGTTTCAGAAGGCGAATTAATCAAGGCGGATCAGTCGTTAACGAATAACCCTAATGTAGGTGGATTTGGTCAGGAAAATGCAGAAATAGTACTTCAAGATCCTTTACGTGTTCAAGGTCTTTTATTATTCTTAGCATCTGTCGTTTTAGCACAGATATTTCTGGTTCTTAAAAAGAAACAATTTGAGAAAGTTCAATTGGTCGAAATGAATTTTTAGGCGCATAAAAGATTTGAATCTCTATCTTATGAATGATTAACGCAATTAATGTATAATAAATCAAAATGGCAACAATAAAGTAATACTTCTCCAGAATCCTTTGTTTTCCCCTTCCCTCTGTTCGAATATATTGTGAAGGATGAGGAGATATTCAATAAATATTTGCCTATTTTAATAATGAGTTATTCCGGAACAAACTTGGAGTTTTGGAGTGAATTCCCTAGTTATGCGCGATATTCAATATTAATCAATATTCATATATATGTTATCTTTTCTCACTTTCATTTATCATATTCAAAACAAATAAACAAATAGAAGAAAGGAGAAATTTGAGTAATCTTGGCTTGCTATTTTCGCTTATTTTATAATTGATAAAAAAAAAACATAACAAGTAAAGATAAAATCTTACCCTTCTTTGTGTTCAAAGAAGGGTAAGATCTTATCTTTATTTTTTAAGTTTTCATTTTTCTATATCTTTTTTATCTCTTTTCAGAGTTTTGCTTAAATTTTTATAGTATTCCTTACATTGTCTATCTCTTATCATAATAGAAGACAGTTTTTTCGCTACAAGGAGGAACCTAAGCCGGAGTAAGAACCGTAAAAAAAAAAACCTATTAAAATAATAACGAGAATACCAGCTAAAATACCTATCAACCAAAGAGGGATCCTTCCGCCCATTTTTATTATTTCCTTTCACATTTTAAAAAAGTATTCATGAGGCATGCATAAATAATAATACATAGAAATATTAGATCTGACCAAATTCAATTGGGTAAGAAAAAATATTATTACTGTTCCTAATTGAAAAAGTAATTAGAGAATAGAACAGCAAGTACAAAAATAAGTAACAACCCCCAATAGAGGCTAGTACGATTCAATTCAACATTTTGTTCATTTGGGTTTGATTGTGTCATAAATAGCTCCGTGATTTAGTTTATAATAAAGTTTATCGCTGTATGAACTGCATTGCTGATATTGATCCCAAGAAAAAAACCGTAGGTACAGCTAGCCCGTGAACGGCCAACCATCTAACTGTAAAAATTGGATAGCTTCTATCTATAGTCATTAATACCTCCTAAAAAGATCGAGATCTAGTAAATTCATCGAGTTGCTCTAATGAGTCGAAACGGCCAGTTACTAATGGAACCTCTTGTCGGCTTTCTGTGAAATACTCATTTGGCCGAGGACTCCCGAATACATCATAAGCTAAACCAGTACTGACAAATAACCAACCCGCAATGAATAGAGAAGGTATAGTAATGCTATGGATAACCCAGTATCGAATACTAGTAATAATGTCAGCAAAAGCGCGTTCTCCCGTATTCCCAGACATGCTAAGCTCCCTATATTATTCTAAAATCAAGGGTAAATTGATCCCATGAAAGAAAGAGATCAGGAAATGGAAAACTACTGATATTTTCTACAATCCTTGCTTGATTGTCAATATGATACCAAGGGTATATTTGAAGTATACTAAGTATAGCTAGCCTGCTTCTAACATAGCAATATAATTTTACTTAATATAGAAAAGGAGTAGGATCATTAATTAAATTACTACACAATTGGTATTTATTTTATTTATAGGTGGGGGATTTCATTTTTACTTTTTTTATAACAGAATATCTTTTTATTGTATATTTCCTCTATGTTTGTTGATAACATCATTATCAGATATTCAATGCTAACTTTGTATCTATTTATTTAAACTATTTTTTCTACTCCTAAAGAATAAATTGAGGTAATTGCCTGACAAAAATACGTATCAATCATTGTTTTTTTATTTATTTCTTCCATGCTTACTATAATTAGTTATTTTGGTTTTTTATTAGTTTTGCTTATTTTCACCTCAGTCTTATTCATTGGGTTAAGCAGTATAGAACTTATTTGAAATATAAAATAACCTCAATAGGAATTGAGATTCCAAGTCAATTTGAGGTACTATGTAGATTAGCTATTAATCCTTACCTATTCTAAAAAAAAAAATATATATATATGATTGAAGTTTTGTTATCCGGAATTGTGTTAGGTCTAATTCCTATAACTTTGGCTGGATTATTTGTAACTGCATATTTACAGTACCGACGCGGCGATAAATTGGATATTTGATTTAGGACCATATTATGAACGGGTCTCCTACTGATTCTGAGGGATTAGATTCCATTAGCTTTTTCAGTCTAAGTGACAAGAAGATCGATCAGAAAAAAGAAAAAAAAAACAGGATCACGCTCTGTAGGATTTGAACCTACGACATCAGGTTTTGGAGACCTGCGTTCTACCAAACTGAACTAAGAGCGCTTTTTCGTTATTTTTTTTCTTGAAAGAAAAATTTCGATGTTTCATTGAATTAACAATTAATAACTATCACTCGATTTTTTACTTTTTTTATGGAAGATTTAGGATTAAAAAAAGGGTAGGGATGACAGGATTTGAACCTGCGACATTTTGTACCCAAAACAAACGCGCTACCAAGCTGCGCTACATCCCTTTTAATCGTGAGTATTTTATATATATATATATATATATTTTATATTAATAAAATTGAATTTTGTTTTCCACATTTATCTACCTTCGCACGTGAATAGACTGTATATACCGAACATATAATTTAGAAGATGTCTATTTATTGACAGTACTTGGTTGCTTACTATTACATAGTTTTTACTATCATATTGTAAAAAAAAAAAAGGAATTTGTGCCAAATACAAATATCTGTTTGCAGATAGTCGTAAACTACGGGTGTAGTTGACCATATGATATATCTATCATTCTTGAGAAGGAGAACTTACGAACAATGCAAGATATAAAAACATATCTTTCCACAGCGCCTGTGTTAGCTACTTTATGCTTGGTATTTTTATCCAGTTTATTAATTGAGATAAATCGTTTTTTCCCAGATGCTCTGACTTTTCCCTTTTTTTGACTTTCATTTTTTTTTTGCTTTCCTGCGAACCCAAAATAAAAAATGATGTTAGATTCATTTCCTTTTCTTCTTGGATAAATAAAATTTTAGAAGGGGAGGGTGAAGTTAGGATTAAGATAAAAGTCAAAATATAGATCTAAAAGTTCCTCAAATAGTAAACTACTTGAAAATCTTAATTAAAGATTTTATTACTTAATTCATTCTCGTAATAAAATCTTTAATCATTTTTAAGACAACTTCTATCCCTTTCCCTTTCTTCTCTTTTTTTCCAAATTGAAAAGAAAAGAAGTAGATACAATACCAAAAGTAAGTTATATGGCCAAGGGTGGAAATGTAAGAATAACGATTACTTTAGAATGTACTAGTTGTACCCAAGACAGTGTTGAAAAAAAATCAACGGGTATTTCCAGATATACAACTCGAAAAAATCGCCGCAATACTCCTCATCGATTGGAATTAAATAAATTTTGTCCTTCTTGTTACAAGCATACCATTCATGGAGAAATAAAAAAATAGATTGAATCTCACATTTTTGCCCAGAAATATATATTGAAGATATTTATTTCTTTATCTTTGTATATAGATTAAATATGTCACTGTCAATATTTCTTTTCGAAATATTTTGAAACAAAATAAATAGTATTTGAAAGGTTCATAAAACAAACTATGAATAAAATGAAGCCATCTTTTCGGAATACATATAAACCATATTTTCAAAATAGATCTAATAAGTTTAGAAATAGATCTAAATTGAGAAGTAGATCTAAATTGAGAAGTAGATCTAAATTGAGAAGTAGATCTAAGTTTAGAAATAGATCTAAGTCATCTTTTCGAAATGCATCTAAGCGATTTTCTCCAAATCAGCATTCTTTTCGAAAACGTTTATCGCCAATTCAGCCTGGAGAGCAAATGGATTATAAAAATATTAGCTTAATTAGTCGATTTATTAGTGAGCAAGGAAAAATACTATCTCGTCGAAGGAATCGATTAACGTTGAAAAAACAACGCTTAATAGCTAGAGCTATTAAACAAGCTCGTATTCTATCTTTGATACCCTTTCTTTCTTTCAATTCAAAAGTAATTAGAGCTTAAGACTCCTCCATTTAATTTGAGCTGGGATATCTAACAAAGATAGTGCAGATTTTTTCCTATTTCTATAAATAAAATGAATAATTTCATTATCCAAGTCATTCCGAATTCATTTTCGTACTGTCTTTAGTTTCCCGGAGAATTTCCCCGGGAGATTGGGTGTTACTATTTCATAATACAGGAATATTTTTTACCATCATAGAGAAGCAATTATTATTTAATACAGCTATTTGTGCAAGTGTTCTACGATTTGTAAGCAACTGCCTTTTGTATAAAAATTGTATAAATTTATTGTAGGAGAATCCATTAGCACGGGATGCTGCATTAATCCGAGTAATCCACAAACGACGAAAATCTCTCTTCCGCTTAATTCTATCTCGGTGAGCGGAAACTAAAGCTCTCATTTTCTGTTGGTTAGCAGTCCTAAAAAGTTTTGAATGGGCTCCCCGAGAGCCTGATACAAATGCAAGAATCTTTTTTCGACGTTTTTTTGCGATATGCCCACGTTTAACTCTGGTCATTGAAGTTGATTCTTCATAGATGACTAATCTATTTTTTGATCAATCATTTTTCTTTTAAGTAATATAAAACTGATTTTTCTAATGTATAAAATATACGACTCCAATGGCTTTTGCTACTCTAACCTTCCCAACCATAATTCCTTTCAGTTAGGCACCTTCCAAGTAGGCAGGGGATTGGACCTTGCATTTAAGTAATCAAAATAATAAATATACATATATATTATTATTATTTTATTTTTCTCTTATGGGTTTCTTCGTTTCTATGGTTATTTCTCTAACGGTAAGGTCCTCTCTATACGCCGGAGCCCTAAGATATGAGATGAGTATTTGGTAACTTGTATATTTTACCATCTCTAGCTCTACTTTTCCCCCCCGAATTATAAAGACTCTAAAGATTTATAGATACAGTAACGACATCTATTTGTGAGAGTTCGCAAGATAGCTGACCTTTTGTCCGTTCTCGCAGCAATATAAACATAATCTTTATGTTTTTTTAAATTACTTTTTTTCCTCGCTCAATGGATTGATGACCATTCGCTACCAATGAGGAAGTGCTTTTCATCCTACGTAAAGGTGATTGGATTTGCATCAATTTAAACCATAAATTTCATTTTCCCCGGTACAAGGAAACTGATAGATCTGTACTTTTTCACAGAAGAAAACTATTGTTCAATTTCCTGGTCCGTTTCAGCTTCTGATCCAAACGAGTCGCACATACACCCTAGCGCATACTCCCTTCCGTTGAGGACATCCTCGAAGAGCAGGAGATTTTTTTCTTTTTCTTATCGGCTGTCTCGCATTTCTAATAAGTTGTTGAATAGTCGGCACTTTAATTCTATTTAGCGTTACCGGTTTAGACTATAGCTAAACCATTATTACTTCCGTATTGGATTCATACATACGTTTAATACTAAATGGTATTAGCAATAATGATTTCTTATGACATTAAGTTTTTTCTTATGTAGAATCGTACAGGTTATATGTTAGCATTAGAAACAACGAATAGAGTCGTCATATAAAATATTATGGCCTATCTTTCAAACAAACTCAAAATTATTCTTCTGTTGCAATCTAAGCAGCAAATGATGAACGTCTTTTTCTTTTTCTTAAATTAAAATGCGCAAGCACCAGAAAAAGACCCATAAATATTTATTTTTTCTTTAAAAATAAAAAGAAAAAAAAATGAGAAAAGTGGCTCAAGATATCAATAACGAGATTATTTAAAAGAGCTTTTTCGGTGAGAAGAATGGGATGATAACAACGGGACCAATCCCGGACCTACCAACAGAACTCATAATGGAAAAAAACCAAGGTTTTTTATTTTTTTTTCTCTTACTATGCTGTCCAATCCCAAAAAAAGAATATGAGATTGGACAGCTTTTTTTCCCTTTAATAATAAAAAAGAGATTTATACAATATATTTGTCTATTTGTATTTAATAAATAGACAAATAAATAATGAAGAATATGTAAAGATTTTTCTATTTAATAATAGAGAGTACACAAAAAAAAATCATGAAAGATTATTATAACATCCAATTTGTCCTGGAAATAGAATTTGTATAATACCTATACAGCTTCTTATTTCTTCGGAAGAAGAAGATGATATGTAGCTTTTTTGATGTATGTAAATAAGTAAGTAAGTAAGTAAGTAAGTAAGTAAGTATGTAAGTAAGTAAGTATGTAATGAGCTTGAGTTTAACGAACATTCCAAAAGTTCCATATCTGGGGGATGGGAAAGGAGAAGAAGGAGAAGACTACCAAAACGAAGAAGAATACCAAAACGAAGAAGAATATCAAAACGAAGAAGAATATCAAAACGAAGAAGAATATCAAAACGAAGAAGAATACCAAAACGAAGAAGAATACCAAAACGAAGAAGAATACCAAAACGAAGAAGAATACCAAAACGAAGAAAACCCAAACCCAGAAGAAGAAAACCCAAACCCAGAAGAAAAAAAACCAGAAGAAGAAAACCTCCAAGAAGAGGAAATGTGGGTGGAATTATATTACAGACTCTTTTTTGGAAGATACCTTTTTTTAGGTAGAGCGCTAGAAAAACAACCTGCTGACCAAATAATGAAATGCATGATTTATTTAAATCAAGAAGATCAAACAAAAGACTTCATGTTTTTTATTTCCTGTCGAGGTGGAGGAATGCTACAGGGAGTAGCTGTTTATGATGTTATGCAATTCGTAACAGGGGATGTATCTACAGCAGGCTTCGGGTTAAATGCTTCAATGGGAGCTTTCCTTCTACACGGGGGGGCGTTTACTAAACGAGTATTAAGCGAAAACGGTCGTATGATGATTCATCAACCTCATATGTCTCCTTATGATCGTCGTCGCCACGACGAATCCGGCTCCGATGCAGAGTTTATGAACCTGCTGCGGACTTATATTTTGGAAACTTATATAAGAAGGACAAGGCAAGAACCCGAACTAATTGAAAGTCTCTTAGAAAGAGATATTTTTCTGGAACCAGGGGACGCAAAAGGTGTTTGTCTTATCGATGAAATAGGCGTAGAAGGAATGTCTTTTCCAAATCTATGGTCTTTTTATGACAATTATGATGACCATCAAATGGGTTCTAACAATCATGATATCTATGATCATATTTATCAAATTGGTCAGGACAATGATTATAGTGAGGATGACTATGAAATTGGTCATGATGATGACTATGAAATTGGTCATGATGATGACTATGAAATTGGTCATGACAATGATGAAAGTTTTCATCATCATCGTAAAGACCCCAAGGATCGTGAGTATCCTACTAGACCTCCCTGGCCTGAGCAGCCTTTATCTCCTCAAAAATTAGTTATGGGTTTCGGAGCAGAAGGATTTGAACCTACGGCCTCCACCATCCCCAAGTGGCACGCTACCAAACTGCGTCATACTCCGTTATAATGACCAACATCGAACGTGGGATATTGAAAAAAAACAACTAGGCTATTTTTGTGCTAGCAGTCTTGCAAACAAAGATAGTCGAATATAGGTCAGATAGAATATATTAGATATATGAGAAAAAAAGCCGCCATGGTGAAATTGGTAGACACGCTGTTCTTAGGCAGCAGCGCTAGAGCATCTCGGTTCGAATCCGAGTGGCGGCATTATTGTCAATAAGATACTATAGGTTAGTATCCCTTCCATATCTAATATCTATAGATATCTATTATATATGTAGTACCTATATAGTAAATGACTATCATTGTTCGATCTATGTCAATATGATTTATTACATATCAATCGATTTTATCTTTTTCTTACGAAACGAATCCTATATTAAAAAATAAATGGGTTTATTATGATATTTATAACTCTAGAACATATATCAGCTCATGTCTCTTTTTCTCTTACTTTTGTGATTACTCTTATTTATTGGGGAACCTTAATTTATAAAAGTGAAAAACTAAGTAATTCAGGAGGAAAGGGCATGATAGTGACGTGTATTTGTATAACGGGAGTATTAGTTTCCCGTTCGCTCTATTCGGGGCATTTACCGTTAAGTAATTTGTATGAGTCATTCATGTTCCTTTCATGGACTTCCTCCATGATTCATATAGTTATACAACTACGGGGCCAGTATGTTTGGTGGTTAGGTGCAATCACCGCGCCAAGTGCTATGTTAACTCATGGTTTTGCTACTTTAGGTCTTCCGGATAAAATGCAAGAATCTGCAATGTTAGTACCTGCTTTACAATCTCATTGGTTAATGATGCATGTAAGTATGATATTGCTCAGTTATGCAACTCTTTTATGTGGATCCTTATCATCCATATCTTTATTGGTCATTGCGTCCCAAATAAATCAAAAGATTTTTCTTAATGTGAAAAATTATTTTTTCTTCAATAAAAATTGGTATTCACACGACCGAGAAAAAAAAGAATTGAAACAGACTTTTTACCTTTCACTTAGAAATTATCGTAAATGGGTCTTTACTAACCAATTAGATCAATTAAGTTACCGTACTATTGGTCTAGGATTTTCTCTTTTAACTATAGGTATACTTTCCGGGGCAGTATGGGCCAACGAAGCATGGGGATCTTATTGGAGCTGGGATCCAAAAGAAACTTGGGCATTAATAACTTGGATTCTATTTGCAATATATTTACATACTAGAATAAACAGGGGTTGGAAAGGACAAAAACCGGCGATTGTTGCTTCTCTAGGATTTATTCTAGTTTGGACATGTTATTTAGGCGTTGATTTATTGGGAATAGGCTTACACAGCTATGGCTGGTTGCTTTAGTAAGTTACTAAAGCAACCAGCCATATAACTGATTTTTACCTTCTTGAAGACCTCCAATATTCAACTAAACAACGATATAGATCATAAAATTGATATGCCTTTAAACACTTTTGAATAACAAAAATAACCCTCGAGTTTTGGATTTTCTCCCAACGACTTATCCAACGACTGAAACGTCTAGGTTTTGGTTTTTCTAGCTTAACTAATAGTCTGTCTATTATATCTCTTAGGGAACTTAGAAAATTGACGAGTTTCACTCTAATTTCATTTATAAGGTTTTTTAGAAACCTTATAAAGTTGATACGTTGAGTTTCCAACTTATTTATGGGCGGATCTATCAATTTTCTCAGTTTCTTTTTAAGCGGATTTAGGAATCTTTTCAATTGAAGTTTAAGTTTAGAGAAAAGTTCTCTCATTGATTTGATAATAAAATCTTTAAGCGAACTTATCCGTTTGATAAGAAAATCTCTAAGCTTACACAAAAGTGAACCTATCCATTCCCTAATAGAATCTCTAAGCGAACTTATCCGTTTGATAAGAAAATCTCTAAGCTTACACAAAAGTGAACCTATCCATTCCCTAATAGAATCTCTAAGCGAACTTATTATTTTTCTGAGTATCGTAAGAAGCTCATTGTACGGGGAGGGGTCAGAAGGAAGGGACGAACTTATGCTGCAAAAAGAGTCTTCTTTTTTATGTTTTACTTCATTTAGAACTTCGTTTTGTCCAGCAATCGGCGACTGTTTCGTATCCAATAAACTTTTGGCATGATTTCCAAATTTTTGAACAATCTCTCTTATCGAAATAAAACTGTGCTTTAGCCTTAGAAAATACAAATTATTTTGAATATGTTCCCAATGATCTATTTTAGGATACATGCGTACCCTCAACATAGCAGATCGACTACCATTATTGGTATTCCACCAAAATCTATTCATGCAAATAAGATCTTCTAATCGATAACGAGGCCAAAGAAAACGTCTTATCTTTTGCCTTGTATCTACGATCAGATGTTCGTTTTTTTTAATTAGACCTTGGTCATTTGGTATCTCTTGACTACTGAATCTTGCACTCTCATCCAAATGGTTTTCCAGATTCAAAAGATTCAAAATTCGAAATTCTCTGCGACGTCTTGGAAGAAAAAGATCTTCGAAAATGAAAGAACTTGAAATTTTTTCATTTATTCGGCGTTGAGATCTATCAAAAAGATTGACATTAATCTTTTTCTTCTTTAGTTTGAATAAAAGACTTGCAATTTTATATACAAAGAATCGGTCATTAAAGTACCCCGGTACAAGTGGCATAGATCTTCGGGCTGCCTCGCAAAAAACTCTACGTATATCATTATGTTTCGGGAAGACACTTTTGAGATACAATACAGTCTCCAATAATTCTAAGTCAAGATCTCCGTTTTCGGCATATGGAAAAAGTAAGCTGGCTACCGCAGCTTCGCCGCCTAATTTTTTCTTATCAAAAAAACGAGACGCATTTCTGAACTTGGAAACCCAAGGAGTTAGCGGCAGTTTTTCGAGCTCGAATTTCATTCTCCAAGTATAAATATTTTTGGCCATTTCCCGATAGGCTAATCTTTCTTTTTCTAAATTTGGTTCCTCTTCTCCCTTAAGTTTCATCTCCTCCTTTAACTCTTCCTCCCTTGCAAGGCGTTTTGCCTCCCGTTGCAAGCGTTTCTGTTCTTTCAGATATTCAGTTTTGGCAGTTCTAAAATCTATCTCTTGTTCATCGTCTTTCTTGGGTTTTTTGGTCTTGGTTTCGGAGGGTTTGCCTACTTTTTTGTTTTTGTATTTCTCATCCAATTTTGATTTAACTCGGTCCCATGCTTTCTTATCACCCTGTGACGCTTTCTTAGCATCTTGTCTCAAAATAATCTCCTTTATTGCCATTCGGACTTCTTCTTTTTCTATATTGATTTTATCAATATTTATTTTTGGATAATAATTATTACAAAAGTCTCGAACTAGAAAATCTCTCGAATTTTTTGGTTTTTTCGAAGATTTACGTTTCCGACTTAATTCCGCCAATTTACGTTTCCTCTCTTCTCTTTTGAGCTCTTTAGCTTTTTGGGCAGCTATTTTTGCTAGTTGTCTAATTCTCTGTTCCTTTAGAAGTCTTTTCTTTGATTCCCGCCTTCTTTCCTTCTTGTTTTGGTCATCTTCTATTTTGAATGTCCTTGTCAATCTATCGACTTCTTCTGGAGAAGTGGCCGACTCTAATTTTTTGCGTCGTTCTTCTCTTGTTTTAAGTCTCTCCTCTTTTCGTTTTCTTCGGGCCTCCTTAAGTTCTTGAAGAGCCGCGGCTTTGCTTCGCCTTTCCTCTTCTTTCTTTCGAAGACTTTCTATAACGAAAGCATCAACATCAAAATCTTTTGGTACTTGGATTTCTCGAAATTTCCACATTTCTTCAATCTGTCTTCTTATGATATTCGGAGGAAAAACGTCACCAAGTTTGTTTGCATTTTTGATTTTTTTTCTAAGATCTGGGAACAACCAGAATTGGAATTTGTAATATCGACTTTTCTTATAATAGGTTTTTTTAGTTGCCGCGCAAAAATCGACATTCCTCTTTTTGGATTTGGAAGAATCACAATTATTTTTTTTCTTTTTGGAAGAAAAAAATTTTTTCCAAGAAGAATCATTTTTCTTCTTCTTCTTCTTCTTCTTCTTGAAAGAACCGGGATTTTGAAAATTAGTAATAGCTTGATAATCTGGTTCCGGTATATATTGAATTGCGGGTCCGTGATTATTCTCTTTCATATGATCCAGATAACTATATGCCAAAAGATCATATCTGTGACGTTTGATCCGGTTCTTGAGTCGTGTCATAAAAGAGGCAAAGCGCTTCTCTCCCAAAAACGATGCAAATTCAGTCCATCCCAACCGGTTGCCAATAACATGTTTACGTTTTTTATTTCTGTGTCGATCTATTCTGTAGCCAGCACACCATTTTAACCATTGCTTCCAATGGTTAGTCGTTAACTCTCTAGGATGCTTGCAATCCAATATTCCTTGTGAGTCCAAAAATTCTTTCACATTTTTTTTGATAAAAGGAGACGATGCTCTTGATTCTAGTAAATCTTGGGCATAGAATCCTTTCATATTTCTTATTTCTTTCCATATTTGATGAAAAACGTACGCTTGGGAAATTTCTTTTCCTTGGCATTTGGATTCGACGTTTTTGCTAATTGGATGATTGCTATTGAATATTTTTTTCATTGTTTCAAAACTTCTACTCAATTGCATGCAAAATTCCAAATTTGACTCGATCATATTGAACATACTTATTTTGAGATCAATAAGTAGCAATTTCACCCTAAAATGAATAACTTTCATAAAGAACGGCAATTTCTTCCTGATGAAGCGAAGACTTTTCTTTTGTAAACACGAACGCCAAATTTTGATTCGAATCCACTCTTTTTTCAATTTGGATTTTATGTTAGGAGAAGGTTGATCCATTCTCTGTTTAAAATCAGCTTTCAATTTATTATAAATATCTAGATTGAAGCGATATTCTTCATTCATTTGGTTGATTCGATCATTCATTGTGATTGTCCAATCATCTGGATCTGGAAGATCCAAATTTTGCTCCATCTGGATTGAAAATGGTTCATGTTCATCTTCTACTATTTCTAAAGAAAATTGGATATTAGACGTAGGCCTAGTCCGAATAATTTTGCTTTCTTTACTAGTATCTAGGTTGATTTCTTTACTAGTATCTAGGTTGATTTTTGTCTTAACTTTTTCATTTATCGTCTCACTATTCTTTTGTATCAATTCTATCAATTCGCGGATAGGTTCGATAATAGGTTTTGCCCGATCGGACGTATAATTCCAAATCCATTCGCCAATAGGTTCCCAAAAAGAAGGCACGTTTGGTGGATTACCAAAAGGTGATTCAATTTCTGTACCATAGATAGTTAAGTATCCTGTTGTTTTTTTTTCAATGTTAGCAGAATTAGATTCATACCAAGGTTTTAAGCGAAAAGGATATACAATCTTGATTTGAATACCTTCTTTGATGTAATCTTTTAGGAACTTTTTCGGGACATCCGGGTCCGTCAATTCATATCCATCATAATTACATTTGAGATATGATTCCTTTTCCAAGTTGAACCAATCCTGCTCCCATTCGGGAACTTGAAACAGTAAAGTACGACCAATATTTTTAGCTATTATCAAAGTAGGGAAATACAATCGTTTCCTTAAATACGTATGAGTAAACAAGAGAGCAGCTCTGACATAGTGAATAACTTCCCCGTCGAAGGTTTGCTGTGTTCGGCGACGACGATCTTCTTTTCGTCTTTCGCGTCTTTCCAAAAATTTGTCGTATAATCTTCGGGATCTTGCAGTTATTCTTTTCTTTTCGTCCTTCTTAGGCACAGGTTTGTGATGTGACTTTTGAGTCATTGATTTTAGTCTCCCGAAAAGAATCGACTCTGGTCTCGGTATCCAATGGTTGATTGCTGAAACTTTTCGTCGTTGAAAACGGACAGCTCCTTTTACCAAATCTCGACGAAAATCTCCTTCATAAGGATAACTAAAGACGTATATATCTTTGGATACAAGATCCTCTTCTTCATCCCCTTCCTTGTTCGCTTCTTCTTGTTCAAAAGTTTCTTCTTCTTCAATAACTTTTTCTTTTAAAGGTTTAAACAACCCTTTTTTTGTTGTTTCTAAGGCCTCATTCTTCTTTCGTTCTTCCTCCTGTTTTTTCTTTTCCAGTTCCTCGAGCTTGTCAAAGGGCTTTATAATTATTAACTGCCGAGCTTTTTTTGGGCGAGTTTCGAGACAATCTTTGACAGCTATAGGGTCGTGAACTCCAGATAATAGGGTAGAGGGCAATTTAGGAACAACAAACCTGTTAAAATCTCGGATTCGAGGTTCGTAATCATCAAGACGGGTTTTTTCCTGTTCTATTAATTTGCTATAAAGGACATAAAGTTCATGAAAATCTGCGAAATCCTTCATATCTTGCTCAGATTGTTCCTTTTCAAAGAAATATTCATCAAGATGAATATTTGATTTATCGCTCTTATGTTTTTTATCCTTAGTATGTTCCTTATTAGAAGAAGGCCGATCCTCTTCTAAAATATCTGCAAAATCCTTAAGAATATCCTTCTCTGATATTTCAATATCCATAGATACTTGAGAGTTTGAGAATCCGTCCGAATTAATAAAAAAAAGTTGCTCATAAAGCAAAGCCTGCTCGGTAGGAAGAACACTAAGAAGCAATTCCCATTTGGTACCCGTAGTTTCAAGAAAAATATGCAACAAATAATTTGTTAACAATTTTTTCTCGCAAGAAGCAATGTCTTTTTCTATTCTTTTCTTTAAAGGCGCCGGGACCAATGTGTTGAAAACATATTCTAATGAAGATAAATTTTTAGGATAAATTTTATCATATTTCTTCTTTAAGTCCTCCAAAGTAGATTCATCTAACCATTTTCTTCTGTTCTGTTCTTCTAATAAGACCATACGAATTTTATCTATCCACCATTTTGAAATAAGTTTGATTCGCGGTTGAACGATTCTTTCTTTATTTTCTGGTCGAATTAAAGAAAATCGTTGGTTGGTAGAATCATCGTTCTTATTAGTAGAATCATGGTTCTTATTGGTAGAATCCTGGTTCTTAGATTCTGACAGTTTCTTTTTTTGCTCTTTCAAGTGCTCCTCCGAATAAAGCATCCAAGGTGACTTAAATTGATTCATTGACCCACGGAATGGCCCACTAAGTAAAGGATCATCAACTTCTGAAAGACGCTTTTTATCTTTTGTTTTTGAAAATCGAATTTTCTTTTCAAGAATTTTGACAACAGGAGATCCATTGCTTAGAGCTCTCACCCTATTTTCAAGCTCTTCGCCTAAAGAAGTTTTCCTCTCCCATTTTTTTTCTATCCATTCATCAAGGTGATCCTGATTTGAATCAAGACTTTGATCACCCAAGTTTGCCATTTTGGCAAAAAAAGAGATACTTGGCGGAGCTGTGAAAGAAATTTTTTGATGGCCATCACTGATACAAATATCGAAGAAATATTCAGCAACTTGGCTCCTCACAGGGCCACGCAGAATATAATCTCCTATACTCACGTATCGGAGGGGGTCGTTAAACCGATTAGAATCAAACAATATTAATGGCCACCTTTTGATTAGAAAAGGTGAGAATTTTGAATATGTGTCAGTATCCAATTTATCTTCCAAAGATAAAATTCTCACTAGCGTTCTAAAAGAAGGAGACAAAGGAATGGACGGCTTATTAGCATTCTCCTCATTTTTTTGAATATTAATAGGAGTTTTAGGCTTGTGCTTCTTATGTTTTTTTTTCTTGTTAGGTGCCTTTAGCTCACTCCTAAAAGATTTTTTCTTATCAGATAACTCTAATGATAATTCTTCAAGTTCTTCTCGAGGACCTTGAATGAACGTCCTTGAATCATTCCACTTAGTAGCGATGAAAGAAGGATTCCTCCCGTAGCATGCCAGCATGGCATAGCCGAAGAAAATAATTTGAAAGCTGAAGGCGAAAAGTTCCCCCTTTCTATCCCTTTTTAAGGGAACATCATTTTCCACCCGTGAACAAAAAATTTTCGTCATTTTGACAAAAAGAATTTGTCCGCTCAACCATCCGGCTGCGGTACTCAGCAGAAATAAAAAGTTTCCGCTATATCTGAATAGCATCAGATTAATTAATCGGGTATAGATAGATTTACCGAAAAGGGCGGGGTTTAGCAGTTGTAAAGCGACTCCAATAAAGAATTCTATTGCCGGATTTTGAAGCCAAGGGTATCTCCGAATCAAAGCTCTTTGAAAAACAAGAAAAAATAGAACGGGAACAAGCATGATTGTCATCAAATGGGGTTTCCAAATACTCGCATAAATAGGCGCTACATATATGGATGAGAAGACCACCAGTTGTGCCACAAAAGAACCACTAAGAATCAAATTCCCTGCAGGAACAATTTTTCTGTTGTCGACGACTTTGTTTTGAATCAACATCGATCGAATAAAATACATTTGGGCCGGACCAATTGGCAATGTTGCTAAAAACCCATAATAAACCCCAAATAATAGAACCGGCGTGGACCTGCCGACCCACGGTATGATGTAATTAATCATAGTGTTTTAATCTCCCCTAGGCTATATTACATAATAATTAACAGAATTTATTTATTCATTCCATTTAGTTATTTATTCATTTTCTATTTCCTTTGTTCAAAATAAACTTTACAAACCGACAAACTATGATTTTAACGTTATTAACATAACATTCGGATCATTTTTTTATTTAATATTACAATTTCTCTATAGAATTAGATTACTAACCTATTTCTATTTTATGGAATATTGAGAAACTGGCTTGCATAGATCATTAGATAACACCATCTATATACAGAGATTAACGACAACATCGAATCTACTCCCTAACTGTATTACATAGATCAATATATTATCATAGATAATTTTTGGTATATGATAGCACTATAAGTATATCATTACTTATCTCATATATGTGTTCTACCTACCGAATATTCTTAATTAGGAGCTATTTTTTTCTAAAAACGGTGATTATATATCTATCTTATGTTAATTTCTTGGCTTATTAATAGAAAATAAAACATATTTCTAAAGGCGCCATTCAACCATTTAATTTAATAAGCTAAACAGAATATTCTATCCGATCCACTTTCTCTTCCACTATTGAACTAAACTATATCTACATTATACAAAAAACAATTAATATTGTCAAATATTCGATAAAAACCTATTTTTCTCAACTATATTATTAGTATTATAAAATCAATATCTATATTCTACAATATCTACATTATAATATTCTACAATATCTACATTATACAAAAAACAATTAATATTGTCAAATATTCGATAAAAACCTATTTTTCTCAACTATATTATTAGTATTATAAAATCAATATCTATATTCTACAATATCTACATTATAATATTCTACAATATCTACATTATAATATTCTACAATATCTACATTATACAAAAAACAATTAATATTGTCAAACATTCGATAAAAACCTATTTTTCTCAACTATATTGAGTATTATACAGTCAATATCTATATTCTACAATATCTATATTGTACAAAAAACAATTAATATTGTCAAATATTCGATGAAATAGAATTAGCTTCTTGAATGCCTTGATGGTGGAATGGTAGACACGCGACACTCAAAATGTCGTGCTAAACAGCGTGGAGGTTCGAATCCTCTTCAAGGCATACATATTAAATAATGCCATTATTAATATCATAATGGCAATTGAATGAGTAATTCAATTGCCATTGTTCATATTGAAAAATCAAGTCGAATTGATTGATGTAAGCATACTATTAAGATTTATCAATTCGATTTGATTTTTTGAAAAAGTTTTGAAGGCAAAATTCGGACCGATCAAATTTGAACAAAATGAATGAAAGATCTAGGCTTTTTTATTGTTATTTAATCCTTCCGCCAATAAACAATCAATGGCATTCGTAGAAAGCCATTTTGTTCTTAATAATGTATCGATCATTTGTTTAAATAACATTCTATTAGAGAAGAATAAATTTGATAAATATTCATAACTTTCGGATAGAGTTTTATAAGTAAGAGATTCATTAGATAATAAATCTATATTTTCCCTTTCTCCCTTGAGCAAACGTTGTTTAAATTTATCATCCCGTGTTTTTTCACGGAACCAACGTTCACTTATCACCGATTGGGGATAAGGTAATACACGTCTCAATCGGATACCAATTTCTTGAAAGCGTTTGAAATTTTCAAAATTTTCTTTTTCTTCCATTTTAATATTAAGAGGTAAATCGTCATCATTAGTCTGAATTTTTATTCCTAGGGCTATTTTTCTCACCTTTTTACGCTTTAGAATAGACTTCAACGTTTTTTTAATACTGATATTTAGTTCTCTTGTTGAAGAATAAGTAAGATAAATGCTCTTCACAAGTTCTTTAGGAAGAAAAAGTTCTCTTCGTTCAAAAGAAGAGTGCTTATTTAAAAAGCGAATACTCACGGGATCCCAAAGAAATCGACGAGCTAGACAGATTACTGGTGTATTTAAAGGTTTATACTCCATTGCATACTCTTCTGTGTCAAATTGATATATTCCCATCCTTTGAAACTTTTTGTATAATAATTTTGCTTCCCAGAAAGCAGCTGTCTTTCTTTCTATAATATCGTCCTTCCCAGCATAAAGAGGCCGGAAGTCGGGGCCAGACATTAGAAATTTCTTCCAATATAAGCTAGAAAGACGGGTCGGTCTTTCTTGAAACCCTCCAAACAGGTGAAGATAATCCAATAATGGATTTTCTATTGTTATATCTTTTATATGCTCAAATCGATTGCTGCGAATAAAACTAAAACGCCAGGTCCTAGAATCACAAACTATAGAAGTTTCATCCTCTTCTCCGTAGGAATTTCTTAATTCTTTAGATAAAACGATTTTATCTAGTATAGAAGATAATCCTTTTTGCATCGTATCTTTTTTGAACTGAGGAGCAATTGTTATGTAATCAGAATTGCCCCGATATATTGCCAACGATGGAAATTCTTCCAGAAGACCCTGTAAGAGACTCGAAGCTAGAATGAAATCATTTTCAATGAAAGGATCAAAAGGACTCCAATTCTCTCTATTTGATTCCGATAAAAACCAACAATCTTGCGCTACTGATCCGGCCAAGCAACCCAAAATATGATAGAATACGGTGAACTCTTTCGCAACTGTTCCGGCAATTGAAGGTTCTAAATACCATTGATGCAAATAGTTTGCCCTTCGACCCTCGAAATCTAGATTAAGCCTTAGAGAATTTTTTAAATACGTTAGTTTATTTTGTATAATGGCTTTTCCTATCTTATAAGGAAGTCCTTTAAAAAATTCACTGAACTTCAGATTATAATTGCAAGGACCCCAATTTGATCTATACAAAGCTACTCCAATTATATCATTGTCTATAGCTGAAGTATTTTGGCTCATGCTAATTAGAAATATTTCATCAGCAAGTTTTGCTAGATCTTGCATAGTAAAGCCTTTCGTAGTTAATCCAAATTCATCATAGCAGTTCCATTCTTTTTTCAAGTAGAGCCCTTTGTTACGTAAAAGCAAAGGAAATTCTTTTTCTCGATATGGGGCAGGCAACTTTTTAGTATTGATAAATGTATCGAATCTTCGTTTACTACGAGGAGGAGTTATTAGAACTGGATCAATTTTTTTTGGAATATCAGTTGAGGCAATAACAACAATATTTTGTTTGATGGTGGTTTCTTTTTCACCATCAATCGGATTATATGGATCCCCAAGGAGTTCTACCAATAATGCAATAATAAAAAAGTAATCATTCAGTTCATGAATGCTTGGAATCCATATGACGCAAGGAGACATCAATTTTGCCAATTTGAGTGCAAATACGAATTGGATTACTCTTCTCGCAAAATACTCTGGAGGGTTAGGATTATTCACTCGATCATACAAAAACTTATGAGGTTTTTTATCATAGTACTCCTTCTCAGCTACGTCTTTTGGCCTGCCTGACCAGCCGAGAGACCTGAGGATATTTTCATGCTCAAGGTATGATTGTTTAGCTGAAGATGTATACTCGGGTTCATAGCGAGACAGAAGTTTTTGCTGCCTCAAAAAACTTTTAGGAGATATTCTTATTAAAGGTAAATAAGAATCTGCTGCTAAACTTTTAGCCAAGTAGGATCGTCCAGTTTCCTTAGGCCCTATCAATAAAATTCGATTCGAAAAGGACGGTACTGGGTAGAGTGGGTAAAATCTCACGTGGTCATATAAGGATGGGCGAATTGGGATGGAAGTCATCTTATGATAAAAAGCAGCGAAGATCGGCATTTCTGCTAAAAACAATGAATTTAATTCGGAATTCATTAAGCCTATTCTATGAGTTAGGCCTCTCTGAATAAATTCAGCTAAATATCGAAAGTAAAGAAGTCCTGGCTGTTCTTTTTTTTCAAATTCATGAAATAAACCAATAGGGGGGGTTAATTTCGATTCAAATTGAGATATTTTTTCTTGTAGTAAAAACAATCGATTTTCTCTCAAAAGAAAGTCATCCACTTCAAATTCGTACAAAATTGTTTTTATAAGTGAGTTATATTTCCGGCATTCTCGAAAACGCGGCCGCAACCATTTAATATTTTTGACATACCAAATTTTAAATAGTAGCAATAATCCTATATCATCAGGATCCGAGTCCAGCTCGATATAGTCCACAAATGTAAGCCAAGAACCATACCAATTTAAATTAGAAAAATTTCTAAGCCTTTTATAAGATCTAATCATTTCTCCTACTCTATCAAAGCAGTAGGAATTATACTGCAAAACTCTGATGAGATAGAAGTTCCTATAGAACTGAATCAACAATAAAGGAATTATGGAGGAAATATAAAAGAAAAACCCAATGAAGATATAAAGAAAAATATCATATTCCGGAACATTTTGTATATATTTCCATACATCAAATGATATTGATAGATCCTTTCCCCGAAGTACTTGTTTAAATACTTCTTCATTTGTTTCTTGCAATAATTTGTCAATATTCCAGCGGGATAACATAAGATTGAATATAGGCAGAATTTGATCATTCAATATCGGGAGAATTTGATCATTTAATATAGGGAGAATTTGATCATTTAATATTATGAGAATTTGATCATTCAATATTGTGATAATTTGATCAATTTTATCTCTAAATTCCCACTTTAGAACTTTCCAAAATTGATGATAAAGTGCCCACAAAATATTCAAATTGTGATTCCAATTTTGCCTAATATTGCCCGGGATTGATACCAACTGATTAATATTATTTATTGGTATTTCTATTTCCGAAAAAAGAGTAAAAAACAGATTTTTAGTATATTTCCACCCTGTGGAAGTAAAAAACCACAACCATGACTTATGTGTTTGAAACAAACCCCATTTCTCAAAAATAATATTTATTTGATCAAAAAGAATATTTATTTGATTTTGATTAAAAGAAATTATTCCAAAACACTTTAGTTTTGAAAATACTAACTTTAATTTTTCTTTATCAAAAAAGTCACCTATGGATTTGAATTCCATAAACTCACCTATGGCTTCGTCTTCCATAAAGTCACCTATAGCTTTGTCTTCTATTATATCTTTTAAACTTTCTGTTGAACTATATTTTGCTTTTTCTGCATTCATTCGCAAAGATATTTCGGACAATAGATCATCTTGATAAGATTGAGTTTGAATAAGATCTATGTTTGAACTAAAACTATTTTGAGAATACTGGCTAGAGATCTTTTCTTCTAAATCTGAACTATTTAAAAAAGGATAGCAAGAGTTTTTGTCAAAATTGACAATTTGTACGCTTATTAAAGGAGTTTTAGATATATCTTCAATCGAGAAATTGATATTTCTACGAATAATAGAATTCAATTTATCAAAGAAATTAGACGATTTATGCAAATCATGAATTAGCACTTTGTCACATAAATATTTATCCAATAATATATTGACTTGTGACTTTATGAGTGAGATAGTTTCTTTCTCTGAGTACACAGCTCTCATTTCGTTAATAGAAGAAGAAACCAGATTGTTAGGAATGAAAACTAAATTTAATAATTGTCCATATGTTCCATTCTTATTTTTGAGATGAATCCTTCCCATGTAAGAAGCCAATCTTTTTTTATAAAAAAGACGAGGACGGTGTAAATAATCTAAAAATTCAAAGGTATTTGCTTTGTAAAAAGAAGCTCTCAATGAATTTTGATTAGAGAGTTTTAAAGGATTCAACCAATTGTCTTGATTATCAAATATTGCCGAAAGACCCGCGTTATTAAATAGTTCCAATAATTCCATGTAATTTTTTCCATTATCAAAGACGTCAATAATAAATTCAATTATTGGTTTTTTCTCATTTAATGTTTGTTTGGATTCAAGATTAGGAATTGATTTACATTTTGTGCCATTTTCATTAAACTTGGCCCAAACATTTTCATTAAGCTTGGCCCAGAGAATCTTCGAATGATTAATATTCTTCGAGATAATCCTATTAATTTCAGTATCATGAATTTCATTGGGATCCCCAAACCAACCCCAATGTTGAATAGTCGATAATTCAATTGGATCTAACACTCTCTTTTTGAAATTGTTTTGTTTGGAAATGGACAAGAGATATTCTAATCTTTGTTGAAAGTATTCGATCTTTTTGGATAATACAAAAGTGTTTAAAAAATTTGGATTTCTAATCTGAACAGGTCGAAAAATAGGGCGATCCAAACATTCTTTCTGACACATTATCCAACTTGATGAATGCTGGTTAATTGCATCTTGCGTTACATTATTAAAATTGCGACTTAATGTTTTGAGAAAATAGATGAATTCCAAATAGTATTTATTCTTATTCAATACTTTCTGTAATTCCAAAGAGTATCTTTGTAATTCCATATAGTATTTATGGAATTCCACATAGAAATATCCCAAATAGTTATGTAATTCCAAATAGTATTTATCCAATACTTTTTGTGATTCCAATTTATTCTTATTCACTACTTTCTGTAATTCCAAAGAGTATTTAGTCGAAAATCCCAAATAGTATTCATGAAATACCAAAGAGTATTTATGGAATGCCTTATCTAATTCTAAATAGTATTTATTCACTACTTTCTGTAATTCCAAATAGTATTCATGAAATACCAAAGAGTATTTATGGAATGCCTTATCTAATTCTAAATAGTATTTATTCACTACTTTCTGTAATTCCAAATAGTATTTATTCAATACTTTCTGTAATTCCAAATAGTATTTATTCAATACTTTCTGTAATTCCAAATAGTATTTATTCTTATTCAATACTTTCTGTAATTCCAAAGAGTGTTTTTGTAATTTCAAATAGTATTTATTCGTATTCAATACTTTCTGTAATTCCAAAGAGTGTTTTTGTAATTTCAAATAGTATTTATTCGTATTCAATACTTTCTGTAATTCCAAAGAGTGTTTATTCTTATTCAATACTTTCTGTAATTCCAAATAGTATTTATTCTTATTCAATACTTTCTGTAATTCCAAAGAGTATCTTTGTAATTCCATATAGTATTTATGGTATTCCAAAAAATAATACTTCTGGAACAAATCCTTTAATACAAAATCTTTTAAGAAATATTCATTCAAATCAGATTTTGATACAACAGGTGCCAATACGTTCTTCAAGAAATCGAATCTCATAAATGCTTTTTCAATTTCAACATGCTTGTTAGCTTGAATCTTGTATCTACTCAATATTTTATTAAATATTAGTTGTTTAGTGTTATCATCTTCTGATGTTTTCTTTTTTTCAAAAATATTGAGTACCCGAAGGAAAGAATCATGCGTTAATTCATCTTTGGAATTGAAGAAGTAATTGAAGGACTTCAATAGAGTCTGGTTGAATAAATGTAATTCATTCACACGATCATCGATATCTAGGTCAATTTCATCATTAGGGTAATAGAGATTAGGCTTAGTTATTGATAGAGTAAATTGGTCTGTTATTTTAAGAACAAATTTTTTTAATTGGAAATCATCATTTAATGCTAATTGTTCTTTATTTTGATCACAGGATGAGGGAGATCTTGAAGATAAATTCGATTTCATAAATCGAATACAATTGAATTGGTTTATATAGTCTTTTCTGATGTTCCATTCGCGATCTGGTAAAATATCATAATTGACAGAAGGATTTTGAAGAAATTTTTGAACCTTCCATAGATCAACAATTCTATTCTTTTCTAATCCCCTGAAATATTGAAAAGCATCTTGTCGCCCTTTCAACAATTTGAATTTTTCACTCGGTTTATTGTTATAATTAATACTTATACATGATTCATCTATTAACAAAGGGTCAAACAACGTTTGAAAAACTTCCGTCTCTGAAAAGGGAAAAGATTCTCTTGCTTGATCTGATTCTTCTTGTAATATTTTTTCTTGTTCAAAATACTTCAATTTTGTCTCCTTACGGAGTCTCCTTAGTCTTCGTAGCCCTTCTTTGTAGCTTTCGATTTCTCGAACTTTTCGTTTTCTTTCTATATTTATGATTTCTTCTGGTTCTGAAGAAATAGCAAATTCTTTTTCTGCTTGAACTAGTTCAACTTCTAGTTGTTCGAGTTTGTTTTCTACTTCCTCAATACTTTTGCTTCGATCAAGATAAAGTAATGACTCCTGCCATTCATAAAGATTTTCAGGTTCTGTTTCAGATTTCCAATATTCTGGAATTGAATTAAAAGATGAATCAATCTCCCATTCGATGCCATTAGATTCCTTCTCCAAAAGGCTTTCCCAACTTGTTGTTTCTTGTTTCTCTGATATTCTATCATTTTTCTGATTCAGATTTGTTTTAGAACTGGATAAAATCCAAACATGTTCTTTTGGATTGAGCAAGCAACGTTGATATCTCCTTCGGACTTTTGGCGAAAACATAAAACGATGCGGAACGAGCAACAAATTTTCCTTTCTAGCTCTAGCTCCAAAATGTTGTACAGCCGGAAATATCTTCATCAAATTATATTTTGATGATTTGTTTCTTTCAATTAATCGAATATTCAAAAAATAGAAAAGTAATGGTAATGCTATTATCATTACAGCTTTTATTGCTTGACCTTTTAAGATAAATATACGTATATCCCGTATAAGCAATGTACTAAGAATCCGAAAATCAAAAAGCTTAACAACACTTTCTCGACCAGAAAATATTTGACTTAGCAATCTCACCAAATTGGATTCGTTCCATGGAACGAATATTTCCATCATGTAATCTTTCAATTTCGACTGAACGCTAAAGGACCAAACTATTTCTCGGTTTTTTCCGATAGGGTCCGTAGACCACGAATTTTCACGTTTTTCCATATATTCTTTTTTATCATTTTTGTAAGATAATATAGTGTAATTATTACTTATTAAATTGAATTATAATAAGAAAGAGGTAGTCAATACAAGTTATTCAACTATTGTACAATTTGTAAAAAAAAAAGTTTCTTGTTATTTCTAATAAAAGAGAAATAGAATTGAATTGGTTACCTTATTATAATGAAATCACTTTACCATAGCATCCATGGCTGAATGGTAAAAGCACCCAACTCATAATTGGGAAGTCGCGGGTTCAATTCCTGCTGGATGCATAATAAACAGTTATTGCACTCTGTTTTTTAGATGAAAGAATCGCAGCAAGCTTATCTCGATTCAATTCAGTATGGAGATTATATTATCTCCACCCCTGTTTTGTAATTCTTAACTTCTCTTTTAAATAGAAGTTAAGAATTACAAATATTTTATTTACACATGTTTGAAAGACTTTTTCTCAGATAGAAAATCTATATTTTGTTTTGGTACAAAATGAACTTCTAATTGAATGATCAATTTGATTTTGTAATTAGAAGTTCATCTGATAATTTAAGCCTAGCCTATTCCCTGTGATTTTAAGAATATGAATATAAGGGCAATTCTTCCTTTTTTACAGTTAGTGAAAATTCTATTAAAAAAATATCAATCTCTAAAATAATGTATCCTGGGCAATTGCAACAATTGGATTCATTATTATTCCCAATAAAGTAGATGCTATTACGGATATAATCATACTAAATTCGATATAATTTTTTGAGATTGAAGAAGATAATCTATAATTTTGCACGTAGGGAGTTATTTCTTTGTTTCTTTCAGTCATTAATAACTTAATTATTTTAAGATAATAATATATGGAAATAGCACTCATAAAGAGTCCTATCGAAACCAATAAATAGGAGCCTGCTTGCCATCCACACCAGAATAGATAAAGTTTTCCAAAAAAACCTGCTAATGGAGGAATCCCTCCTAGAGATAGCAGACATAAAGATAAAGACAAAGCTGAAAAAGGGTCTTTCGCGTATAATCCTGCATAATCCCGAATGTTATCTGTTCCTGTACGTAGACTGAATAATATAATACAAGCAAAAGTTCCTAAATTCATAAAAATATAGAGCAGCATATAAGTTATCACACTTGCATATCCGTTATTTGGGTCTTTATCAATTATTCCAATAAGGATATATCCAATTTGACCTATCGATGAATATGCAAGCATACGTTTTATACTTGTTTGAGTAATAGCAATTAAATTTCCTAATATCATGCTAAGAATAGCTGATATTTCCAAAAGAAGATGCCATTCGTTCAATGAGAAATAAAAAATAATATCGAAAATTCTAGTGACTAAAGCTGAAGCAGCTACTTTTGAAATAACAGAAATAAAAGCAACGACTGGAGTGGGGGAGTTAGAGTCGAAAAGAGGAATTCTCCCTTCTCTCATTCAGAACCGTGCATGAGACTTTCTTCTCGCACGGCTCCTAAGTGATAAAAAAAATTTGCAGAATCATTTGATTCTCTTTTTTGTATTACCTTCCTCGTGTATGTATAAGATTGAATATATTCAATTGATATAAAGAATAACTAGTCCTTAACTTCGCGAGGAATCCTTACTCAGTGGTTATTATAGTATGTAATATAGTATGTAAATCATTTTTTTTTTCTTTTTTTAAGTTCAGTTATGAAAGAGTTAAAAAGAAAAAATAAAACCATCTGATTTAAATCGTTCTGAATAGTCATGAGATGCTCATCTTAGGGTAATCTTTTTGTCGACGGATGCCTTCTTTTTTACACTCGTAGTTTCTGAAGAATGAAAACTTACTATGTAGCATCTACGTTAAGAATAAAAGTACACGTCAATCTGATCCTTTGTTAAAAACTACCCGTAATAATTCATTTTTAAAAGTTATTTATTGTATTGGGGTGGTGTAGTGTGTTAATTCAATCAAACAATTGAGTTTGTTTCTTACTTTGCTTTACCTTAATTCAATTCAAATTTTTGGTAAAAGTGATGTCTTAGTCCAAGTGGGAATAATAATATTTTTTTTCACATGTCTATAGAGTTTTTATAAATAGAAACAAACATCTCTAAAAAAGATATTGTATGTAATAATTTATCAAACGAATCGCACTCCTTCATATACATCGGGGGTCCATTGATGAAAAGGAACTAAAGAAAGTTTGAATGCAATTCCTACCGTTACAGATAGAAGTGCAATCCAAATTCCTGGAGAGTTATACATTTGTGTATTTATAAGACCATTGGCTATTTCTTGAATTTCAATCTCACCTCCAGATAGACCATATAGCCAAGAAAGACCATAAGCAAGAATGGAAGAACTTGTTCCACCCATAAGTAAATATTTCATAATAGCCTCATTAGACCGAACATCTCTTTTGGTATATCCAGATAATAGATAAGAACATAGACTTAAACATTCTAAAGATACGAAGATAGTTGTTAAATCATTAGCACCACATAAAAACATTCCTCCTAGAGTAGCTGTTAATATGAATAACAAAAACTCTGTTACAGCCATTTCTGTACATTGAATGTATTCCACGGATAGAGGAATACACAAAGTGGAACATAATAAAATGAGAAACCGAAATATTTTATTAAAATTGTTTGTTTGTAAATTGCCAAAAAAACTGATCGTGGGTTCTTCTCTCCATTGAAATAACAAAAAAGTTATGCTCAGCACTAAACTTGTTAAAGAGATGAAATAAAACCAAGTTGTCTTTTTCTGATCAAAAATGACATCGATTACTAGAAGAAGAAATAGGCCGAAAATCAGGATGCATTCTGGTAAAATGGAACTTCCATAGAAGAGAAGCAAATTCAATTCTTTCATAAAAATGATTTTAATGTATAAAAAAATGCATTTTTCATTTTGTCCGGATCATTAGTGACTAACTTCAATTAATATTTGAGCAACATTTTATTTAGAATCTACTTATTATCATTATATCTATGATTTCTTTTTCATTCTTCTTTTCCTTTCATTTTCGTTCCAATAAAATTTGTATCAATTTTTAGAAAGTAAGTTTTCTTTTATTGATCAAAATGGAATAGATCTGTGGATCTAATTTATACTAGTTAGTGGATTAACGGTAATGCGCAAAAGCTTTATTGGATTCTGCCATTTTATGAATCTCTTCCTTCTTGCGTATAGCATTGCCTTTCTCTCTGGCAGCATCCATTATTTCGTAACTTAATTTGAATTGCATATTTGGACCAGAACGTTTTCGGGATGACTCTAATAACCAACGAATCGCAAGTATTTTTCCTTCTTTCTCTTTTATTTCAATGGGAACTTGATAAGTTGATCCACTTACACGTTTTGATTTTACTATCAATTTGGGAGTTAATTTGTCTATTGCTTGACGTAGAACAATTAGTGGATTTTTCTCTGTTTTTTCTTGAATCTTTTCTAGAGATTGATAAAAAATTCGATAAGCTAATGATTTTTTTCCGTTCTTAAGAATACGGTTAACGACCATGTTAACTAATCGATTATGATAGATCGGATCAAATTTATCAATTTTCTTTTCTACAATACTTTGGCGTGACATGAGTGTGAAAAAGGTTCATAAATTTATTTCATAAAGACTAATCATTACTTATTTCGGCTTTTTAACTCCATATTGTAGGGTAGATCTCTAAAGGTATCAAAGATCTCCCTCCAAACCGTACATACGACTTTCGTCGGATACGGCTTTCCACATGATTCTATTTGCATATATAGAAGATATTCATTCTTATGCATAGAATTATGTTTACTCATTCTCAATTGAGTATCCGTTTCCTTTCTTTTGCTATGATTAGAAATCTTGTATTTTCTATATCTATACGATTAGGTCCTTAGGTTTAAAAAAGAGTATAAAAAAGGAAAAGGTGTTTTAAATCAATGCTATTTGAATTGAGTCTGCTCCAAAAAAGTCAAGACATTTCCAATTTTATGTTAACACACACTAAGTAAGGGAAAACTTATAAAATGAATTCAATATTAAACCTTAGACATATATTATCCTTATTGTTTTAGCCTGCTCTAGTCCCCTTAGAAAACGTTCGTTATTGGGTTAGCCATATACTTTACATGTTTTTAGCAATTGACATGGCATCATCATAAAATGATACAAATCTTAGATAAGAATATACAACGCACTAGAACGCCCTTGTTTCCGGTTTTTGACTGAGACAGCATCTAAAATTCCTCGAATTATGTGATATTTAACACCGGGCAAATCTTTGACTCTTCCACCTCTTACTAATACTACAGAATGTTCTTGTAAATTATGGTCAATACCAGGTATATAAGCAGTGATTTCATATTTAGAAGTTAATCGTACTCTGGCGACTTTGCGTAAGGCAGAGTTTGGTTTTTTAGGGGTGATAGTGGAAAAGTTGACAGAAAAGTTACCTTTACTGTCACTATATAAAACCGTACATGAGAATTTCACCTCATACGGCTTCTCGTTCAATTCTTTTTAGTACATTTTTGTTTTTCGAGTAATATATATATATCATATATATATACATATATTATTGTAATATGTATTATATAGATTATATCCTATTTTATATGCAATAATATTGTTTATATATTCTATTTTTTTGTAAAAAAAACTATTCAAATCCTTCGGGGTTCATTTTTCTTTCTCTATTAAAAACAATAAGAGTGATAATCTTTTTTTTTTTATCCATTTTTATTATTTATATTAACATTAACATGCTCATTTTTTATTGATATCTCGAAATATCATTTCATTTTGTTTCATCACAAATTCAATTCAAAATTGACGGGTTAATGTCAGCTTATCCATGTAGTTATGCATTATTTGAACTGGGAATCAATTTGATTCAAAATTTTGACTTTTGTG